AATAAACAACTCACACACACTCCCTTTCCAAAAAAAATTAATACACCAAGTACTACACTTAGATTTATTGGATTTGTTGCAAAAATATCGGTATTAAACCTGAAACTTCCGGCGGATGACCAATACCCCACGGAAAGGAAAGAATCGGTTACATTTTTCATATGATCTCCTCTTAAGTATTCTTATAGATTAGATAAGACAAATTCTCTATATTTTTTATTTATTGTAGTATTTTTCCTATTATTTATTTTTCTAAATACTCCTAGTTAAAAATAATATTGATTTCGAAAATGTATTTTGTTTCAATTGGCAATTTCCCATAAGAATGATTCTTATTAGAATTAGATATTGAGTCTTATGTTATGTGAGTTTCGAACTATCTTGTTGCAATATTTCTTAAAAAAAGTTCCATTGGAATACGAAAATGAAAGAAGAAAGCTAATTGGTGTGCCAATTCCCCCCTCCCCCAATTAGTCCTTTACATGTACATGGGCTATTGTCTGAAGGAATAAGAAATGAAATTTGAAAAAATACAAAAAAGGAGTAACCTCAAAGAAAGAAAAAACTATATGTATTTTTAGTTTGTAGGATTAAACAAAGGGATTCGCAAATAAAAGTGCTAATGCCACAACTAGTCCATAAATGGTTAAAGCTTCCATAAACGCCAGACTAAGCAATAAAGTACCTCGTATTTTTCCCTCTGCTTCTGGTTGTCTCGCGATCCCTTCTACAGCCTGGCCCGCAGCGGTACCCTGACCAACTCCTGGTCCGATAGAAGCAAGCCCCACGGCCAATCCAGCAGCAATAACGGAAGCGGCAGAAATCAGTGGATCCATGAGCAATTCCTCGCACCAAAACAAAAAAAAATAGTTAATGATACAATCAACCAATGAATTATGACTTACTTATTCCATAGATAAAATTTATCCAGTCAAAATTACTAAGAAACCAGAATTGAAATAATAATATTCGCGAATTATCAGAAATACCTAGATATCTCTTTTTTGAAGAACTTTCGTTCGAATCCCCTATTCCCTATATAAATTAACATATATGTCGTAGGGCAAATTTGATATATCTTTAGTTAATAGCTAATATCACATATACATGTCTTTCCCCCATAACGTAAACTAACTGTTGTGTTAGAGTAGGAAAAAGATCTTTTAGAGCTATTTATTCTACAATTCCTTAATCTTAATACCGTAATATCTGTTTTACTATCTCTCTATCATATATACCTTAATTTATACCTTAATTTCGATATTTATGTTCCCTAAGGGGCTTGATTTGATACGCGTCTACATTGCTGCGGGTTAAGCTAAAAAAAACTCACTAGTCAATGGTGGCCTTCCATGGATTCTCCTATATAAGCCGCAGCTAAAGTTGCAAAAATAAGAGCTTGAATACCACTTGTAAATAATCCAAGAAACATGACAGGTATAGGAACCACTAAAGGTACTAAAGAAACAAGAACAACAACTACTAATTCATCAGCTAATATATTTCCAAAAAGTCGAAAACTAAGGGATAAGGGTTTTGTGAAATCTTCTAAGATGTTAATGGGTAAAAGGATTGGAGTTGGTTGAATGTATTTACTGAAATAACCCAATCCCTTTTTGGTAAGACCCGCATAGAAATATGCTACTGACGTCAATAAAGCTAAAGCAACGGTAGTATTTATATCATTTGTGGGTGCGGCTAACTCACCATGGGGTAACTGTATGATTTTCCAAGGTAAAAGAGCCCCCGACCAATTCGAAACAAAAATAAATAGAAATATGGTTCCAATAAACGGAACCCATGGACCATATTCTTCTCCAATCTGGGTTTTACTCACGTCTCGAATGAATTCAAGGACATATTCAAAAAAATTTTGACTATCGGTAGGAATGGTTTGAGGATTACGAACAGCTATAATAGCCGAAGCTAATAAGATAGTAATTACAACCCAAGAAGTAATAAGGACCTGGGCGTGGACTTGGAAACCGCCGATTTGCCAATAGAAATGTTGGCCTACTTCCACGCCGGATATAGCGTATAATCCCTTTAGTGTATTGATGGAACATAATAAAACATTCATATTATCCTATGAAAGAAATATAACTTTAAAAAGGAATTATTTTGATTTAACCATCTCTTTTCAACTTCCTCGCTTGATTTGTATATTTTTAATATCAACTAATCATACAATAGCCTCAGTTAGTTTTATCTCTTTTGTGCAATTCCGGAATCGTAACCAATTCAATAAATCTATTCTATGGAGTTTCAAAAATAATTTACACACAATTTTCTTATTAATCAAGAATTTTGTATATAGCTAGAACGACCCTCGCAAATTGAAAATACTAATTTGTTAAGAATTAATCGGAGTGAAGCTATAGCGTCATCATTCGCTGGAATCGAAATATCTGCTAAATCCGGGTCACAATTTGTATCGATTAAACAAATTGTTGGAATTCCCAACATGATGCATTCTCGAAGAGCGGTATATTCTTCTTGCTGATCAACAATTATTACAATATCGGGTAACCCTGTCATATATTTAATCCCGCCCAGATATGTTTGCAAATGAGATAGTTGTCTCTTCAACACAGCCGCATCTCTTTTCGGAAGACGGTTGAGTCTACCCGTCTTTTGTTCTGTTCTCAAGTCCCTGAACTTATGAAGTCTCGTTTCTGTAGTATACCAATTTGTTAACATACCACCAAGCCATTTTTTATTAACATAATGACAACGAGCCTTTATTGCAGCCCGTGCTACTAAATCAGCTGCTTTATTTTTGGTCCCAACAATTAAAAATTGTTTTCCCTTACTAGCTGCATCAAAAACTAAATCACAAGCTTCTGATAAAAACCGAGCCGTTCTAGTAAGATTTATAATATGAATACCTTTACGCTTTGCAGAGATATAAGGTGCCATTCTGGGATTCCATTTCCTAATACCATGACCAAAATGAACTCCCGCTTCCATCATTTCTTCCAAATGGATATTCCAATATCTTCTTGTCATTTCTCCCCACCCTTTTTCTCTTTTTTTTAATTTAAAGAGAAGAAGTACCCTAAAAATAAAAAATTGTTCCCATGGAACCTTCTCTTCAAACGGAGATTGGCCGGTGATACATGATTCAAGCCATTCAGGTTTTTTTATTCTTTTTATTTGATTGATTTGTTATTATTTTGATTACTATTACCAAATCAAATGACCGCAACACAAATAGAAAAGCCGGGTGAATCCGCTCTTAGGAATCATTAAATCCTAGAAATGAGTGTTCTGATGTATCATGTACATTCTTTGAAATGCAAAAAGAAAAAAATTCTCTGTGGTGGAACAAAATATCTCTCATTTCCCACTCAAATAAATTCTTCTTTTTGGTTTCAAAAGAAATGTTTTTATGTCGCTTTGAACGGTGCACTAATCCTTTGAATCCAGTACCAACAGGTATCATCCCCCCTAGAACAACATTCTCTTTCAGACCCTTCAACCAATCGATACGACCGCGTAAAGCGGCTTTTGCTAAAACTCGAGCAGTTTCTTGAAAACTCGCCTCTGATATGAAACTTTGAGTATTTAAAGATGCTTTTGTTATTCCCAATAATATGGTTCGGTACCAAATAGCTTCTTCCAAAGCACGCCCCGCTTGTTCCGCTCGTAAAACTCCAATTAATTCTCCGGGTAAAAAAACATTAGACATTCCTTCTTCTGAAACCAAGACCTTTGATGTTATTTGACGTACAATAATTTCTATATGTCTATTATGAATCTGTACACCCTGGGATCGATACACCTTTTGGATTTTATTAACCAAAGAGATACGACTTTGGGCTATAGTTAGTTCAGCACCAATCAAGAATCCCCAAGGAATTCCAAGAATTCGTGTTATACACTCGTTCCAGCCCTCAACTCTCTTTTCTAAGTTCATTGATATTGAATCAATCGAACGCACTTCTAACACTTGTTCCACTTTTGGAAGACCCTGCGTTATATCACCAGATCTTGACTTTTCATATAGAAATGTAACTAATGTATCTCCTTCGAAAAGTATTTTTCCATAATGGCCATGAAGAGTTGCTTCTGGCGTGGCCAAATAAGATTTCGCCGATCTTATTACTACAGAGTCAATTTTAACATTTATAACTTGACCCAATTTTAGGTGTGGTCCATGTTTGGCTATACAGCCATTTTCACAAAAAAACTGCCCGAGGGTAATTATTATCGATTTTTTTTCACAATAATTATGATGGAGAAAGTACCAATTCAAGTTGAATGGATTCAAAAGGGGGTTACTGCATGGATTGGAATTATAACTTCTCCCGGTTTCGTCCATTAAATAATATTTAAGTAAAAAATTTTTAAGTACTTGAAAAGTCTGTTTTAAATTGTCAAGTTGGAAATATTTAGTTACCGAGATCTGATTATGGGTTTTTAAAAGGTAATAAAAATTCACAATTTGGCATGCTGTTCCTAAAGGTCCTAACGAATTCCTAATTGGAATTAGAGGATTATTTTGAATTGATTCTTTTATCCCATTGTAATGTTTTACATCGTTGAATGGGCCCATTTGAAAACAATTAGCTGATGACAAAATTATCAAAGATTGAGATTCCTTACTTCTAGTCCAGAACATATGAATAGTTCCTTGATTTTGGCTAAGGGATTCTTGAATCCTTTCCGTGGAATAAATAGAATAAAATGGATTGATACGACTTGACCTATTATCCGAATCCGAGATTAATCCGGGCCCTAATGGCTCATTTCTTTTTCGTATATAAAACATATGTGGTTGCACTAACTTGATTCTTATAAAATCTTGAATCAGACCAGCTGTACTTACTTCAACAAAGCAAACGTGGGTTTCTTCTAACGAAGAACTTTTGTGGTCTTGGTCCCAGCTCAAGACTAAACAAGTTCGAACTAATTGAATATGGGTTCCAGAAATTCCCAAAATAGGTTTGCCATTTCCATAAAAAATATAATTTACAACTTTAAGTTTTAGATTCTCC